TATTACCACAGAGTCAACTTGAACAATTAGAACTTGACCCGATTTTAAATGCGGTCCTTTTTTGGCTATACATACATTTTCACAAAGAAACTGCCCAAGACTAACGATTGTAGATGTCTCTTCACAATAATTGTAATGGAGAAAATACCAATTCAAATGGAATGGATTCAAAATGATGTTACTGCATGAATAGGGATTATAAATTTGACCATTTTCATCCAGTAAATAATATTTAAGTATTTGAAAAATCTGTTTTAAATTGTCAAGTTGCAAATAGTTAGTTACCAAGATCTTATTATGGGTTATTAAATGGGAAAATAAATCCAAATTATAAATTGGAAAGCCTGTTCCTAACGGGCCCAAGGAATTACTAATTGGAATTAGGGGGTTCTTTTTGATTGATTCCTTTATCACATTGGGAGATTTTACATCGTTGAATGGGCCTATTCGAAAACAATTGGATGATGACAAAATTATCAAAGATTGAGATTCCTTATTTCGATTCAACAACGTATGGATAGTTCCTTGATTTGGATTAAGGGATTCTTGAATCCTTGCCTCGGAATAGGAATAAATGGAAGAAAACGGATTGACATTAGCGCGATCTGATCCCTTCTCAGAGATCAATCCTGAACCCGACAGATCGTTCCTTTTTCCGGTATAAGAAATAGGTGACTTCGCTAAGTCGATTCTTAGAAAATATCTAAGCAAACCATTTGTCCTTATTTCAACAAAGGAAGCACAGGCCTTTTCGATCTTTTTGTCTTGGTCCCAATTCAACACTAAAGAAGTCCGAACTAATTGAATACTTGTGTCCCAAATTTCAAGAATTGGGTCGTAATAAAGGATATAATTGACAACTCGAAGTTGTAGATTATCACTTTCCTGCAAGAGATCCGGCGGGAAAAGTCTTCCTAAATTTATACCATCCGTTTTTTTATATGGGACTACAGGTTGAACCAAAACAAAATACTTTTTTTCATACCTGGAAAGTTTCATTCGTTGGATATAAAGCCAATTTTTCAATTTTTTGTATTCTTTGGAATTTGGTTTTCCCCCTCCTGGTGGTATCAATCGGAATGCCTTATTTGTCTTTCCAGGAAAATGGATATCTCCAGAAAAGATTATCAGTTTGATTTTTTCTGCTTTTTTCTTCACTCGGACCAATCCGCCTACCCGACTTCTTCTATTTAAAGTGATTTGTGTATCTGCCCCAATAATACTATTGTGCCGTACCATTATGGAAGAAGATTCGGCCAAAATGTGGACTTCCACGGGAATAAAAAAAAATGGATTTACTTCCTTTTGGTATTTTGGCCAAAATACCTTGACTCCTCGATACTCAATCAAATCCTCTTCGTTGACGATTGAATTCAGTTCTCTAGTCTCATATTTAGTAAGTCCTGAGCTCTTTCTTATATATCGAGGATCATCGAAATAAGCAAGAATACTATTTCTACGGAGAATACCATTTCTGGGGATTTCCATTGAGATACCTGAAGAAGGTATTAGTTGGGTCTCGCCTTCTTGAATCGATTCGAGTGGAATGATGAATCTATTTCTTCGCCTCTTTGCCAATAAATCAGAATTGCCGTCGAGAATGGCCGGATATCTGAGATTATAACGACCCGTACATGTCATTCGATTAAGTTCTGAATAATCAGGAATCCTATCTCCTGTTTGATTTTTACCAGAAAAATACGAACTAAAAAATTTGTGTCTCACTTGATTATTAGTTACTGAGGGGTTAGCAATATATCTTGGCTTGACAGAAAGAGAATAAGCGTTCATTTGATCTTGATCCTTGTGGATCGAACAGGGGCCTAGACTGTATCTCCAGGGCTCCCCTAATAATATCCATAAATGACTTGTTTTTGGTAAGAGATGAATATTACCATATGTAAATTCAGGTGCATGGTACACATCAGTATTCCAGTGCATTTCGCCCTCTGAGTCAGAATAAATATGTTTTCGAACCTTCTCTTTCAAATTCAAAGTGGATGTTCTCGCACGAATCTCAGCAATCACTTGTTCTGATTCTACATATTGATCGTTTTGAACTAAAAGAAAACTTTTGGGCGGAATACACACATTGTGTATAATATCTTCACTCTCAATAGTTACATACAAGTCTCTAGAACATAGAAAAGCAGGATGTCCATGACGTGTACGTGTCGGATGAACCAAATCCTCGTTGAATTTTATTTTTCCATTAGAAGGGGCTCGCACATGTTCTGCAGTACCCCCTGTGAATACTCCGCCGGTATGAAAAGTTCTTAATGTTAATTGAGTGCCCGGTTCTCCAATAGATTGACCTGCAATAATACCTACGGCTTCTCCCAATTCGACCAGGTCGTCATGAGCTGGACTCCGGCCATAACATAATTGACAAATCCAAGATGTACTCCTACAAGTAAAGGGGGTTCGAATAGAGATTGGTTGTGCTCTAAAAGTTATGAATCTACTGACAAGTCCAACCCCAATATCTTGATTTCTAGTAGCAATACATCGCGAACCTATATATATATCATCTGCTAATACACGGCCAATTAATGTTTGGATAAAAATCCTGTCCGCCATCATTCCATTTCGAGGACTTACAGAAATACCTCGAACGGTGCCACAATCTGTTCGACGTACAACAATGTGTTGAACTACTTCAACAAGTCTGCGCGTGAGATATCCTGCATCTGAGGTTCGGATAGCGGTATCCACAACCCCTTTACGGGCTCCGTAGCAAGAAATAATGTATTCTGTTAAAGAGAGTCCTTCGCGTAAATTGCTTTGGATGGGTAAATCAATCATTTGCCCTTGGGGATCCGACATTAATCCTCTCATACCTACTAATTGATGTACCTGAGAAGCATTTCCTCTGGCTCCCGAAAAAGACATTATATGGACTGGATTAAAAGGATCGGTCATCCGAAAATTAGGATTCATTTCTTGTCGCAAATATTCACTTGTGGCATACCATATTTCGATCGATTGACGTAATTTTTCTACCGCGTGTACATTCCCATAATGATGGTGTTTTTCCAAAATAAAACTTTGTTGTTCAGCGTCTTGAACTAGCCATCTTTTAGAAGGTATTGTTAAAAGATCATCAATTCCTAATGAAATGGATGCGGCGGTAGCTTGTCGGAAACCCAGAGTCTTTACTTGATCCAGGATATGTGATGTATATCCTATTCCATAGTGATCAATAAATCGACTAATAAGTCGTTTCATGGCAGTTCCGTCTATCACTTTATTGTGAAAGACCTGAGTGGGCCGTTCTGCCATCAGTACCTCCATATTGCGCTGAGTAGAATTTGACAATGGGCTTGAGTCAGTGATTGGAAAACTTCCTTTTCTAGATCTTGATTCACGTAGAAATTCCGCAATTATGGTCCTAGTTAACCCGGAGAGACTCGAATTCCCGTTGGTAGCATATAATTACAACAGCCCTGCCAAAACCCCTGTATGGCTTCTTCTATTTCTCGATAAAGAGAAATATGACCAAGAGTGGTTCGAATATATATATAAAGAATTTCTTTTTTTATACTTCGTACTATTAGATAGTGTCCATAAATCTCATAATAGGTCCCCACAGATTCATAGTGAATTTCGATGGGAACTTCTCTTGCAGCAATAACGCGTTGATCTAGTCGCCACCGCAGCCACAAAGGACTACCTACATTGATTCGTTTTTGCCGATAAGCTCCAATTGCATCATAGGGATTACAAAAAAAGGGTTCTTTTTTTTTTGTATACTTATAGTTATTATCTTCATTTTGATAGTTTCTACGATTACATGGATTATACCTATTTACACAAATACCCCGACGATTTCCACTCGTTAAGACATAGAGTCCACTAAGCATATCTTGAGTTGGTGCCGAAATGGGATCCCCGATAGTTGGAGACAAAAGATTCATATGAGAAAACATAAGTAAACGTGCCTCTGCTTGAGCCTCCAAAGATAAAGGCACATGAACAGCCATTTGATCCCCGTCAAAGTCTGCATTGAAGCCCTTACAAACTAATGGATGTAAACAAATAGCGCGTCCTTCCACTAAAACGGGGAGGAATGCCTGTATGCCTAATCTATGCAGAGTAGGCGCTCTATTCAGCAATACAGGATGGTCATCCAGAATTTCCTGAAGTATTTCCCATACAATCGGTTTTTTTTTCCGAATTTGACTCTTAGCAACTCCTATGTTCGAAGCAAGATGTTTTCTAATTAGGTCACGAATTACAAATGCCTGGAAAAGTTCTATTGCTATTTCGCGAGGCAATCCACATCGATGTAATGAAAGTGAAGGGCCCACGACAATCACGGACCGCCCTGAATAATCGACCCGTTTACCAAGCAGAGTCTCGCGAACTCTTCCTTCTTTGCCTTCAATTACATCTGAAAGCGACTTGTAAACTCTATTATGATCATCCCTCATTGGTTGTCCGCAGATTCCATTATCAAGAAGTGCATCCACGGCTTCTTGTAGCAATTTTTCCTGAGATATTATTAATTCTTCTGGCGTAGCTATACTTGTTGTTAATAGATCTGTAAGAGTATTATTCCGATAGATAATTCTTCTATAGATTTCATTAATATCCGAGGTCACTAGTTTATCCTCATCTATATGATAGATTGGTCTCAACTCAGGAGGAAGAACTGGTAATAGACACAAAACCATCCATTTTGGTTCTATATTTGTTCGAATAAAATGCTTAGCCAATTCCATGCGTCTAAGCAAAAAATCTTTTCTTCTTCCAACTTTTCGATCTTCCCATTCATTCCCTGTGGGTTCCTCTTCCTCCAATTCTTTCCATTCTACCAATGAATAGTCTATAATAATTCGTAAATCTAGATTGGCTAATTGTTGTCTGATAGAACCTCCCCCGGTAGACATCTCTCGATTTCGAAATGTATCGAAGCTCCGGGTAGTAAAAAAAATTGGGATTCTGTATTTCCAGGGTTGGATTTCATATTCCAATAAACCCCGTAATCGTAAAAAAGT